CAGGTGGTACTGCCGAACATGTACGAGCTCCCTCTAATGGAAAAATCAAATTTGATGAGGATTTGGTTCATCCCACACGTACCCGTCATGGGCATCCTGCTTTTCTATGTTTTATAGACTTGTATGTAACTATTGAGAGTCGAGATATTCTACATAATGTGAATATTCCAACAAAAAGTTTGATTTTAGTTCAAAATGATCAATATGTAGAATCAGAACAAGTGATTGCCGAGATTCGTGCCGGAACGTCCACTTTTCATTTTAAAGAAAGGGTTCAAAAACATATTTATTCTGAGTCAGAAGGAGAAATGCACTGGAGTACTGATGGCTATCATGCGCCCGAATATACATATAGTAATGTTCATCTATTACCAAAAACAAGTCATTTATGGATATTAGCAGGAGGTCTATGCAGATCCAATATAGTGTCTTTTTCACTCCACAAGGATCAAGATCAAATGAATGCTAATTCTTTTTCTCTCGAAGAAAGATATATCTTTGATCTCTCACTGACTAATGATCAAGTAAGACATAAATTGTTGGATACCTTTGGTAAAAAAGATAGGGAAATTCTTGACTATTCAAAACCTTATCGAATCATATCCAAGGGTCATTGGAATCTCATAGAGCCTTCTACTTCTATTCGTCAAGAGAATTCCTTGGCTAAAAAGCGAAGAAATAGATTCGTGATTCCCTTACAATATGATCAAGAACAAGAAAAGAAACTAAAACCCTGTTTTGGTATTTCGATCAAAATACCTAGAAATGGTATTTTACGTAGAAATAGTATTCTTGCTTATTTTGATGATCCGCGATACAGAAGAAGCAGCTCGGGAATTACTAAATATGGGATTGTCGAAGTAGATTCAATCGTAAAAAAAGAGGATTTTATTGAGTATCGAGGAGCAAAAGAATTTAGTCCGAAATACCAAATGCAAATGAAAGTAGATCGCTTTTTTTTCATTCCCGAGGAAGTGCATATCTTACCCGGATCTTCGCCCATAATGGTCCGGAACAATAGTATCATTGGAGTAGATACACGACTTGCTTTAAATATGAATACAAGAAGTCGAGTAGGTGGATTAGTCCGAGTGGAGAGAAAAAAAAAGAGTATGGAACTGAAAATATTTTCTGGAGATATTCATTTTTCTGGAGAGGTGGATAAAATATCTAGGCACAGTGGCGTTTTGATACCACCAGGAATGGAAAAAAAGAATTCTAAAGGATCAAAAAAATTGAAAAATTGGATCTATGTCCAACGAATTACACCTACCAAAAAAAAGTATTTTGTTTTGGTTCGGCCCGTAGTCACATATGAAATAGCTGATGGGATAAATTTAGCAACACTTTTCTCTCAGGATCTCTTGCAGGAAAAGGATAATGTACAACTTCGAATTGTCAATTATATACTTTATGGAAATGGCAAGTCAATTCGAGGAATTTCTCACACAAGTATTCAATTAGTTCGGGCTTGCTTAGTATTGACTTGGGACCAAGAAAAAGAAAAAAAGAGTTCTATAGAAGAAGAGGTTCATGCTTCTTTTGTTGAAATAAGGGCAAATGATCTGCTTCGTGATTTCATCCGAATTGAGTTAGTAAAATCCACTATTTCGTATACCGAAAAAAGGTATGATACGGCAGGTTCAGGATTGATTTCCAATAATGAATTAGATCGTGCCAATATAAATCCTTTTGATTCCAAGGCGAAGATTCAATTATTTCCCCAACATCAGGAAACTCTTGGTACGTTGTTGAATCGAAATAAGGAATGCCAATCTTTCATAATTTTGTCATCATCCAATTGTTTTCGAATCGGCCCCTTCAATACTTCGAGATATAATAATGCGACAAAAGAATCGGATCCCCTGACTCCAATTAGGGATTCTTTGGGTCCTTTAGGTACTATTGTGCCTAAAATAGTAAATTTTTGTTCATCTTACTATTTAAGAACTTATAATCAAGTCTTTTTAAAGAAATATTTTTTACTTGAAAAATCTCAACAGACTTTCCAAGTGCTTCAAGTACTTCCATTTCAATACTTTTTCCTAGATGAAAATAGTAGTATTTATAATCCCGATCCATGCAGTAACATCATTTGGAATTCATTCCATTTGAATTGGTGTTTTCTCCATCACGATTCTTGTGAAGAGGCATGGACAATAATTAGCCTTGGACAATTCCTTTGTGAAAATGTATGTCTATTGAAATACGGATCACGCATAAAGAAATCTGGTCAAATCTTCATTGTTCATGTTGACTCTTTAGTTATAAGATCAGCTAAGCCCTATTTGGTCACTCCAGGAGCAACTGTCCATGGCCATTATGGGGAAACCTTTTATGAAGGAGATACATTAATTACATTTATATATGAAAAATCGAGATCTGGTGACATAACGCAAGGTCTTCCAAAAGTGGAACAAATCTTAGAAGTTCGTTCAATTGATTCAATATCGATGAACCTCGAAAGAAGAGTTGAAGGTTGGGACGACCGTATCCGAAGGATTCTTGGGATCCCCTGGGGATTCTTTATTGGAGCTGAACTAACGATAGCCCAAAGTCGTATCTCTTTGGTTAATAAGATCCAAAAGGTTTATCGATCCCAGGGGGTACAGATCCATAATAGACATATAGAGATTATTGTACGTCAAGTAACATCAAGAGTTTTGGTTTCAGAAGATGGAATGTCTAATGTTTTTTTACCTGGGGAATTTATTGGATTGTTGCGAGCAGAGCGAGCAGGGCGTGTTTTGGACGAAGCGATCTGTTATCGGGCAATCTTATTGGGAATAACGAAGTCATCTCTGAATACTCAAAGTTTCATATCCGAAGCGAGTTTTCAAGAAACTGCTCGAGTTTTAGCAAAAGCTGCTCTACGAGGTCGTATTGATTGGTTGAAAGGCCTGAAAGAGAACGTTGTTCTGGGGGGGATTATACCGGTTGGTACCGGATTCAAAAAATTAGTACATCGTTCAAAGCAAGACAAAAACATTCATTTGAAAATCAAAAGGAAGAATCTATTCGAGTTGGAAATGGGAGATATTTTGTTACACCATAGAGAATTATTTTGTTCTTGTGCCCCAAACACTTTCTATGAGACATCAGACCAATCATTTACGTAATGTAATTTACTAATTCCTAACAATAGGTTCATTCTTTTTACTTTAACTCTCTGGTCCGATTATGGATTTCATAATCAATAAATGAAATAAAAAAATAAATGAAATAAAAAAGAAAGAATGAAATTCATGGTTTGGTTCGTAGATTAATGGTCAATCCTGGTAGAAGGTTCCGTCGGAACAATTATTTATTTCACAAGGTACTGAATCTCTTTGAAAAAAAAAAGAAAAAGAGAAAGTGTGGGAAAATGGGAAGACGATATTGGAACATCAATTTGGAAGAAATGATGGAAGCAGGAGTTCATTTTGGTCATGGTACTAATAAATGGAATCCTAGAATGGCTCCTTACATCTCTGCAAAGCGTAAAGGTATTCATATTACAAATCTTACTATAACTGCTCGTTTTTTATCAGAAGCCTGCGATTTAGTTTTTGATGCAGCAAGTAGGGGAAAAAAATTCTTAATCGTTGGCACCAAAAAGAAAGCAGCGGATTTAGTAGCATCAGCAGCAATAAGGGCTCGATGTCATTATGTTAATAAAAAATGGCTTGGTGGTATGTTAACGAATTGGTCTACTACAGAAACAAGACTTCAGAAGTTCAGGGACTTAAGAGCAGAACAAAAGATGGGGAAACTCAATCGTCTCCCCAAAGGAGATGCAGCAATGTTGAAGAGAAAGTTATCTACCTTGCAAACATATCTGGGTGGGATCAAATATATGACGGGATTGCCCGATATTGTAATTATCGTTGATCAGCAAGAAGAATATACGGTTCTTCGAGAATGTGTCATTTTGGGTATTCCGACGATTTGTTTAATCGATACAAATTGTGACCCAGATCTTGCAGATATTTCTATTCCGGCCAACGATGATGCTATAGCTTCGATTCGATTGATTCTTACCAAATTAGTATCTGCAATTTGTGAGGGCCGTTCTAGTTATCTAAAAAATGGTTGATTATCTTATCATTAATCTTATCATTAAGAAGAAGAAAGAAGAAGATTAGTTTGTTTTTGGTGAACTCTCTTTTATTGTTACTATTTTGGTTTGCATCTTTTGGAGTTTGAACTATGTTTTGAATATTGAATAATATTTAAGATTTAAAACATAAAATGATTGGTATCTTTTTTTATGTGATTTCCGAAATATATGATTCATAACTTAAATTCATGAATGAACATAGATGAATTGAGAAAGAGATGGTTGAATCAAAATAATTACTTTTTTGAATCTGTTAGAGGACAATATGAATGTTATACCATGTTCCATTCAAACACTCAAAGGGTTATACGATATATCAGGTGTAGAAGTAGGCCAACATTTATATTGGCAAATAGGAGGTTTACAAATTCATGCCCAAGTACTTATCACTTCTTGGGTTGTAATTGCTATCTTATTAGGTTCAGTCATCATAGCTGTTCGGAATCCACAAACCATTCCGACCGACGGTCAGAATTTCTTCGAATATGTCCTTGAATTTATTCAAGACTTGAGCAAAACTCAGATTGGAGAGGGGTATGGTCCTTGGGTTCCATTTATAGGAACGATGTTCCTATTTATTTTTGTTTCTAACTGGTCAGGTGCTCTTTTACCTTGGAAAATCATAAAGTTACCTCAAGGAGAGTTAGCTGCGCCCACGAATGATATAAATACTACTGTTGCTTTAGCTTTACCTACGTCAGTGGCATATTTCTATGCGGGTCTTAGCAAAAAAGGATTGGGATATTTCGGGAAATACATTCAACCAACTCCAATACTTTTACCAATTAATATTCTAGAAGATTTCACAAAACCCTTATCTCTTAGTTTTCGACTTTTCGGGAATATATTGGCTGATGAATTAGTGGTTGTTGTTCTTGTTTCTTTAGTGCCTTCAGTAGTTCCTATACCTGTCATGTTTCTTGGATTATTTACAAGTGGTATTCAAGCTCTTATTTTTGCAACTTTGGCTGCGGCTTATATAGGTGAATCCATGGAGGGTCATCATTGACTAACTTTCGAAATAGTCTTTTTTGAAGCTTATCCCAATTCAAGCAATGCGGGGGTTCAATATAATCCACTACTGGGTTGGATAAGAAAATGCAAATAGCTACATGTATGTATATATGAAGAAAGATAGATGATATTGCAGAATTTGGAATAGAAAGAAGGGTTGGGGATCCTACTACATATATGTATATGTAATGCCTATGAGTATCAATCCTTGTGTATGTTTCGAAGAATGACGATTTCATAGAAGAAAAAGTGCAGGTGATTTACGTTATGGAAGAAGAAAAGTATATGTTATTTACTAGTTAAATAGCAATTACCCCTATCTCTTTTTTTCTAGCCCACTGCATTTAGATGGATTCCCATATCAGTCCTTTATTCTATTTTGTCTGTTATTGTGAATTGAATGAAAGAGAAAGAATAGAATATTTTATAAACAAGGAAACGCAATGACTAAAACCGTATACATATCTATTACATAAGGTATAAAAGAAAGGAAAAACGGTATATCGAAGTAGTTCTGACAATTCAGTAATATTATGAATTCCATTTGGAGCTTTTAGCTACTTCGACCCGATAGATTTTAGTGATAAAGATCAAAAAATAAAAAATAAGTGTAGTAAAGTAAATAGTAAAAGTAGAAGTAGAAAAAGAAGTAGATTAAGTACTAATTCATTGGTTGGTTGTATCATTAACCATTTCTTTTTTTGGTGCGAGGAGCTTACCATGAATCCACTTATTTCTGCTGCTTCCGTTATTGCTGCTGGGTTGGCTGTAGGGCTTGCTTCTATCGGACCTGGGGTTGGTCAAGGTACTGCTGCGGGCCAAGCCGTAGAAGGTATTGCGAGACAACCAGAAGCAGAGGGTAAAATACGAGGTACTTTATTGCTTAGTCTGGCTTTTATGGAAGCTTTAACAATTTATGGACTGGTCGTGGCATTAGCTCTTTTATTTGCAAATCCTTTTGTTTAATGTTTCATTTCATCTTAGAAGAAAAACAGAACCATAACTAAGAAATTTGAGAATTCTCAAATTCCATTAAGAATAATAAGCGGAGTGATACAAAAAGAACTCTGTTCTTTGTTAGTCCTATCTATAAAGGGAGAGCATATGAAAAATCTAATTGATTCTTTTGTTTCCGTGGGGCACTGGTCATCCGCTGGGAGTTTCGAGTTTAATACCGATATTTTAGCAACAAATCCAATAAATCTAAGCGTAGTGCTGGGTGTATTGATTTTTTTTGGAAAGGGAGTGTGTGCGAGTTGTTTATTTCAAGAATAGGTTGGATTTCACCGACTGCACTTTCTTTCTATTTATGTATTCTTTTTTATAGCAGAACTAGGAACAAAAGGTGCACAATCTCGACGAATTACTTATGAATTGGATTTCATTCAGAAATCATATGTAAGAACCATAGCATTTCGTGACTAATTGGTAAATGAACTTTGATTCTCTTCTCTATCAACCAATAATGTTGAGGTCTTTTACATGGTTAAAGATCAATTGTTTTAAGTCCAGGCACAGCATAGCATGGTACTCTTTCTACCGCTAGGTTAGTACCAAAAAGGTTTAAAAATGATAAAAATAAAAAAAAAAGGAATAATTGGGAATTTATTCGATGTAAAACACTCATATGGATAAGATTATTTGAACCATTAACTGGAAAGATGGGTATCTTCCCCCTCCACTGCCGAATCGACGACCTATGTATTGTCTTTATACAAGATATTTGTATAAAATGTATTTGTATAAAAAAGAGAATTTTTTGGATGAAGAAAATCGAAATCTCATTCTAATAATAATGAGAATGAAGTAATGAAGTTCAGAATTCTATTCAATTCTATTTCTATTCTAATAGTATAATAGAATTCTTTTTTATTTAAAATATTTTCTTTTTTTGAAAGAAATAAGTTCTAAATAAAGAACAAATAAAGAAACAACTTTGCTGACAATTTTTTATTTTTTGTCTGGTCTGAAGAGTCCTCCTAAGATTCTGATGTTAGATCAGTTTCGATAGATTTGAATACGAACAGAAAAGAGAGGATAGGCTCATTCCATTCAAAGATATGGGAATGCCCATCAATCAAAGAAAAGATAAAAGAAACAATTGAGCGTGAGAGCCAAATGAATCGAAAGATTCATGTTTGGTTCGGGAAGAGATATTATAGTTGTGAAATGAATGGAAAGATAATCTACTTTCATTAAATGATTTATTAGATAAGCGAAAACAGAGGATCTTGAGTACTATTCGAAATTCAGAAGAATTACGTAGAGGAGCCATTGAACAGCTCGAAAGAGCTCGGGTTAGATTACGGAAAGTGGAAATCGAAGCAGATGAGTATCGAACGAATGGATACTCTGAGATAGAACGAGAAAGGGTAAATTTGATTAAT